GCAAAGACTTCAGTTCTTATAAGTAAATACTCAATACCCAAGTAGGCTTACAAAGTCGATCGTGATAGGATCAATTGCTTTCTGGGTCGTCTCAAACCTTAGGATCCATTTTGATCCCCAAACTATTTAGAGACCTTGTACCAATTCCAAACACACACAAAGGATTTCCTTGTTACTAAGATAGCCCAGCCTCTCTTTTTTCTTTAGACCCTTTTTTTCACTCCGATAGTATCATCGATCGTGTCAATGCAGAGAAAATGCGTGCATTTCCATACTATTCAATCTTACGTTAAGTGAACTAGATCTTACGGAGCCTTTTCATGTACGACATGATTCGGATCTGATCATAGAAACGATTCTCGTCAAGTGAACCAGCCTATCTTCTGTAGGGGACTTACATGATGGTTGGAACAAAGACACATTGGGTTGTGAATGCCAATGCGGCAGATAGATAAAGGCACATATCTGCACAGACCAATCAATAGCTCAAGTCACACACTCCCATAATCCATTTTCTCTTCGGAAAATTCCCTTCAACTATTCCTGGCACAAAAATAATATTGTGGAGTTCAAGGGACATATCCAAATACATGTCTTATTATTTTCAATAATCCATACTTGTATTCTAGCAATGAACGACTATCGTTCCTTCCCCACTCGAGACATGATGGATTACAATGATAGAGCTTCTCTATAAAGGACCAGAAATACCTTGTTTACGTATCATTGGGAAGTGCATTAACATAAATACGGCACTAAGAAGCGGCAATACAAAAGTGTGTAAACTATAAAAACGAGTCAAAGTGGATTGTCCCACACTCGCACTTCCGCGCAATAATTCTACCAAAGGTGATCCTATTACAGGAATAGCTTCAGGTACACCCGTTACAATTTTCACCGCCCAATAACCAATTTGGTCCCGAGGTAAGGAATAACCAGTTACGCCAAAAGATGCGGTCAATACAGCCAAAACCACACCGGTAACCCAAGTTAATTCGCGGGGTTTTTTAAATCCACCGGTGAGATACACACGAAATACATGCAGAATCATCATTAGGACCATCATACTTGCCGACCATCGATGAACGGATCGGATTAACCAACCAAAATTAGCTTCCGTCATTATGTATTGAACCGAAGCAAAAGCGTCCGTAACGGTCGGACGATAGTAAAAAGTCATAGCAAATCCTGTCGCCACTTGTACTAAAAAACAAGTCAGTGTAATTCCTCCTAGACAATAAAATATGTTGACATGAGGAGGAACATATTTACTAGTTATATCATCCGCAATCGCCTGAATCTCGAGACGTTCTTCAAACCAATCATAGACTTTATTGAGATAGGTGCGATTCCCCCTCAAAGAACCGTATAGGAGACTTTTATCTCGTACAGCTCAAGCAAAAACACCTAAAAACCGGTTGGAGGGGAAATGGTAGAAAGTTTGAAACTTTTTTATTTCCGATTCAATCTTCTCTGAAGATCCGAAGGAAGAAAAATCCAAAAGCTCGTCTTTGTGGTGATAATACCAAATTCTCAAGTCGGCTCCGTTGTCTTTATCTTCATCTTTACGGGCCTCTTGAATGCTCTCTTCCCTATTTTTTGTTAGAATGTGGTCTTTTTTTCTGATTTGTTTTCTTTATTCTTTATTATTAATTATTAATAGGAATTCTCTTGTTAAGACCCTATGAATCGATTACAACCTCAGATGCATACTAGAACCACGATGATTCAATAAAAAGACGAAGCTAAGCCTAAAGATTCCCTGAGTAAGAATGATTGGATCATCACTTATTTCACGAATAGATAAAATGAAGAAAATCCAAAGAAACCTTTGGCTTTGAGTCAAAACAAGCCTAAATGGGTGTTTAAAAGAAGAAATTTCGATTTCTAAATTTGAATTTTTTTAAAAAAACTTTTTGGGGTCCGGCCGCGAGGTCTGAATATTAAGTATGAATCATAGTTAAAACAGTTCGGAATCTATTTCCTATATTCCGTGTTTCAGATACTCGAATAAATATCCGACGAAGTAGAACCGTCTCTCTGAAGATGACAGACCCCTTCTCTGTCCGATCAATAGGATCAATTATAACAAGTCACACACTCATATTCCAGAAAGACAGAACAAAATTCCACGATCGAACTACCAAAAGAGAACAGGCTAAAAATCCGAGCTCTAAAGGATTCATTTGGTATTGAAAAGCTAGGTTGGAGTTCTTCTCGAGCTAATTCATTGAAATTCCATCCAATAAAACGGAAGAATTATAAATCTCCAAAATAATAGATAGAAATACCGCAAACAAGCCCATTGCGACACCCATCAAAGGGGTCGTTCCCCACCCCGGAGCGACTTTACCATATTCCGAATTCAATGGTTTTAATAAACTGCCCACATTCGTTCGTTTTGGACCAGATCGAGAATCGTTCTCAACAGTTTGTATAACCATAAATCCTATTGTAGTCATTGAGATCTGTTGACTTTGTATACTCTTCCGTTGTAAATAAATGATCTTATCATAGATCCGTTGTGTTCTTGAACTTTTCTAATAATGGAAACAGCAACCCTAGTCGCCGTCTTTCTATCTGGTTTACTTGTAAGTTTTACTGGGTACGCCTTATATACCGCTTTTGGGCAACCTTCTCAACAACTAAGAGATCCGTTCGAGGAACATGGGGACTAGTTGAAGTAATGAGCCTCTCAATATTGGGAGGCTCATTACTTCAATTGAAATCGAGATAATGAAAAGCCTTTCATTTTTTAGTTGGAACTTTAGGCGGTTCTCTAAAAAAGATAGCGAAAAAAATAATCCCTAGGGTTGAGACTAAGAGGAATGTATAAACCAATGCTTCCATAGATTCGATCGTGATTTACAATTATAGCTTCCATACCTATTTGTTTTTTCTTTCTTTTATTGGGGACCATCTCCCGGCTACCGAAAGAGCAAGAGACAAAAAACGGGGAGTCAAAGCAAGATTTCTCTGCTACCCTCTATCAATATCAAAATCACTAACAAATCATAAAAAGAAAATAGATTCGAAAGACATCAAAAGAAGGTTGGATCAGACTACTTGTCTTCTTGTAGTTGGATCTCCAAGTTTTTGGAAGGCTCCAAATTCTACTTGAGCATCCAAATCTGGGTCAATCCCAGCAAAAACATCTCTGAACAGGGTTCTAGCACCATGCCAAATGTGTCCGAAGAAGAAGAGCAAAGCAAATGAAGCATGTCCAAAAGTAAACCAACCCCTTGGACTGCTACGAAAAACACCGTCGGATTTCAAAGTAGCACGATCTAATTCAAAAATTTCACCCAATTGAGCGCGTCTAGCATATTTTTTTACAGTCGCAGGGTCATTATAACTGACTCCATTGAGTTCGCCACCGTAGAACTCAACAGTTACACCGACTTGTTCGACACTATACTTCGATTCGGCTCTTCGAAAAGGAACATCCGCTCGAACAATCCCGGCTCCATCTACCAAAACAACCGGAAATGTTTCAAAAAAAGTGGGCATACGACGTACAAAAAGTTCACGACCTTCTTTATCTCTAAAGATAGGATGTCCTAACCATCCAACCGCTATTCCATCCCCGTTATCCATTGAACCCGCCCTGAATAATCCCCCTTTTGCCGGATTATTGCCGATGTAATCATAAAAGGCTAATTTTTCAGGAATTTTAGACCAAGCTTCTGATAAACTTTGATTTTCGGCTAACCCCGCACTAATTCGTCGATATATCTCTTGTTGGAAGTACCCCTGATCCCATTGATAACGAGTCGGTCCAAACAATTCGATCGGGGTAGTTGCTGAACCATACCACATAGTTCCGGCAACAACAAAAGCTGCAAAAAAGACAGCAGCGATACTACTGGAAAGGACAGTTTCGATATTACCCATGCGCAATCCCTTGTATAGACGTTGGGGTGGTCGAACGCTAAGATGGAATAGGCCTGCTAATATGCCCAATGTCCCAGCCGCAATATGATGAGAGGCTATTCCTCCCGGAACAAAAGGATCGAAACCTTCCACGCCCCACGCTGGATTTACCGGTTGTACTTTTCCAGTTAGTCCATAAGGATCGGACACCCATATTCCCGGACCATACAAGCCTGTTACATGAAATGCACCAAAACCAAAGCAAGCCACCCCCGCGAGAAATAAATGAATTCCAAAGATCTTGGGCAAATCCAACGAAGGTTTTCCTGTACGTTCATCAGTAAATATTTCTAGATCCCAATACACCCAATGCCAGATAGCTGCTAAAAAGCACAAGCCCGAAAACACAATATGCGCTCCGGCGACACCTTCGTAACTCCAAATACCCGGAGATGTTATAGTCCCTCCTGTGATACCCCAGCCACCCCATGAATTGATTATTCCTAAACGCGTCATGAAGGGTATGACAAACATACCCTGTCTCCACATTGGATCCAGAACGGGGTCAGAAGGATCAAAAACTGCTAATTCATACAGAGCCATCGAACCGGCCCACCCAGCAACCAGAGCTGTATGCATTATATGAACAGCAAGCAACCGGCCGGGATCATTCAATACGATAGTATGAACACGATACCAAGGCAAACCCATGAAAATACCCCTTTATCAAAGAAAAAAGACACTACGCAACTTTATTACATTGGACACGACTAGACTCTGCCGATGTTACGTCCCCCGAGGAGAGGGCGATTAGTTCAGAGCAAGGGTTCATAATTTGTTTGATTCTATTAGCAATAATGGAACAATTCCGTTCGTAGGAAAAAAGAGAAGCAGATTTATTCTATACTCGATAAGTACCAATACGCAATGGGCCGCTTGATGCCTTTTCTATAAACGAATGGGACCATCTTTGTTCATGATTACAGGGGCCTAGTTCTAAGAATTTATCTTATTCATTCTGTCTTTCTTTATGCATTTTTGATAAAGAACAATATTATCAAAACAAGAAAACCTTTCTTACGTTTTCACATCTAAAGTCTAGTATTTTTTTTATTTTTTCTTTCATTTAATGCCCGTTGGTGTGCCAAAAATACCTTATGATATTCCTGACGACGAAGACGAGGAAGCAACTTGGGTTGACTTATAGTGCGACTTGGCAGATCTATTGGGTCATACGGGCTTTCCCCCTTCTCTTCCCGATCAAGAGATCCTCTATTTCGCCCAAAAAAGATGAATTGGATCATCAAAAATTTGGAGCGTGAAGTGCAATTAGATCCTTTTTTTAAGGGGATTCAAATTACTATTATCAATTCAAATAATTTATGGCTGGCTCGGTTGGACTAAGAAATTGAAATATCCAGACTTCGTTTAAAAAAACCAATTGGTAATATATCTACCATTACTCCTTATAAAGGGATTCCTCTATTCTAAAGAAATCTTCTTTGGAAATAGAAGTGATTTTAAACTGTTCTCTTAATCAATCGAGTAATATGTATAAAGACCTCAAATATTTGCCGGACTATACGGATTGAGAAAAAAGAAGTGGTAAGGGGAGTATTTGTCCTATATGTGCAAATCGAAGGCGGGCAGATCTTTACCCGGAGTAGAGTATAAACCTAAAAAGAGTAAGATAAAAGAGGCCCAGTTTGGAACAAGAAAATGACATCGTGATTTGGATTGGATCGCGATGAAAGAATATATCAATGAAAAGTGAATTCGATCCGGTTAATGAATTCTTTTTTCTAAGGAAAGGAATCAAAACTCATCTTTATTGAAAAATCGAAGAAAAATTAGGAGTCAGTAAAGAGCATGCTATGAAATCCGAAAGGGGATTGGAATATACACATTGATTTTTTTGCAAATTTTTTTGAACCGTATGCGCCAAACGGCGCCTGTACGGTTCCTACGGAATACAATTTTAACCTAATCGACCGACTTTATCGAGAAAGAGCACTTTTTTTATTCAAAGACCTTAGTCCCGAGACGGCAAATCACATTGTCGGTCTTATGATATTTCTGAATATCGACGATTGTAACCAAGAGCAATTTTTATTTATAAACTCTACGGGTGGAGGAGTAATGCATGGGCTAGCTGTTCATAATGCGATAAATTTTGTGCTACCAGATGTACATACACTCTGTCTGGGAGTAGCCGCTTCAATGGCAGCTTTTGTCCTGGCCGGAGGCTCACAGACTAAACGTATAGCATTCCCTAACGCTTGGCGCCAATGAGGTTTTATTTGAAAGAAAAAAGACGACTATGCCTTCGCCATATGAAAAATGAATCTCCATATGAAATATGAATAAAAAAGTAATAATAGCATGGCACTTTGAATTCGATATACAAAAGTTTTTTTCAAAGCATTAGATTTTTTATCGAGAGAGTAGTATGAGATAAAAGGTATTTCCGATGTGTTCTTATCTATCGGCAGTGCAGTTCAGCGTCCCAAACTTTTTTTCACACGGCAAATCTCTTAATAATATTTATGTTCTGAACTAGTGAAAAAAAAAATTCTTTTTCCCTTAGGTTATTTAATCAAATAAAAAGCAACTTTGGGATTGCTTAATCATAGACAAAAAAGAAATATAGAAAGCAACGGAGCCATCATAGTAGTTTTTAACTCCCACGAAAGGAAGGGTGGTAATTTGATCATTTTCCGAGCGGGGTCTAATCAATCCTATTTTTCTCTTTCGTTGGGGGGGCGTAAGGATCAATTTTATTCTAGAGCCGTATGCAATGCATAGAAAGATGCCTGTACGGTTGTGCAATTCTATTTTTTTTCGTGCTATTCTTTTCTCTTTCTTTTATCTTCCCTTCATCATGTGCAATAGAAAAACTTTTGATTTTGTTATATCATCAGGGTAATGATCCACCAACCTACTAGTACTTTTATTCAAGGCTACATGGAAGAGGTAATCACGGACACAGATTTGGTGCTAAAACTACGTGAAGAGATCACAAACTTTTTTGTACAAAGATCGCACAAACCTTTCTGGATGGTCTTCGAAGACATGGAAAGAGATGTTTTTCTGTCACCAGAAGAAGCCAAAGCTTATGGAATTGTTGATTCTGTAGGGCTTGAAGGGCTTCAATGGCGTAACGGGCATAAATGATACTAGCCTGTATTTCGCGCAAATCTCTAATTTTAGATTACCGCTACCGACAGAGTTGACTCGAAATAATCCGGTTAGGATGGATCTAAACCATCCAATTATATCTATATCTATGATTCAACATGCCAACTATTAAACAACTTATTAGAAAGACAAGACAGCCAATCAGAAATGTTACAAAATCGCCCGCTCTTAAGAGATGCCCTCAACGTCGAGGAACGTGTACTAGGTTGTATGTGCGACTCGTTCAGATCATGAGCTAGAACAAAGGAAAGCGAACAAGTTTCCAGTATCAAAGGTCAGTACCGGTGAATAGGCTGGAACGAAAAAATGAACTCTATTTACTATCTAAAAAACGAAAATGGATCATATGCCTTTCATTGTGTAGGAAATTTATGGTTTCCCTTGGTGTAAATTCAATCACCTCAATTTAAGAATTCTCCATTGGTAGCAAATGCTTATCCATTAAGCGGAGGAACTCTTGGTTTCAATTTCAAAGATTAGGCCACCCTCTTGCAAGAACGGACTAACAAGGTCAGCTATCCAGCTAACCCTCATAATTAAATACCGTTACTGTATAGGTAGATCTCGTTGTGAAGACCTAGTTACTGGATAATTCATGGGTAGAGCTAAAGAATGTGAACTATACAAGTTCCCAATAGCATTAATTAAATGAAGTTAAAGGCTCCGGTGTATAGAGAAGACCTCACCGTTTAAGAAGTAACCATAGAAACGATGGAATCCACTATTGCTTTAGAATTTATATTTCTTATTATCTTTTTAATACCTAGTAGAATCCAATTTCAAATTGTGAGGTAAAACAAAGGTCTCAAAAAATAAAAAATCGTGGTCGGGAAGGTTATCGTAGCCAAAGCCATTGGAATTTTGAGTTTATACATTGGAAAAACTCATTGGGTTCTTAATAGACTAGGAAGGGGGAAAAAGAATAACTGCAAGAACGGAAATCAATTAGTTATTCGACAAAGTTTGATTTATGCATATTCAATGACCAGAACTAGACGAGGATATATAGCTCGGAGACGTAGAAGAAAAGCACGTTCATTTATATCAAGCTTTCGGGGAGGTCTTTTAAAGCCTCAACAAGACATAAGAGCTTTGGCTTCGTCTCATCGGGATAGGAATGGGCAAAAAAGAAATTTCCGTCGTTTGTGGATCACTCGAATCAATTCAGAAATTCGTGACGGGTGGGTATATTATAACTATAGTAAATTCATCCATGATCTATACAAGAGACAGTTGCTTCTTAATCGTAAAATACTTGCGCAAATAGCTATAGCAAATAAAAACTGTCTTTATCTAATTTCCAATGAAATCATAAAAAAAGTAAATTGGAAGGAATCTGCCGGAGTAATTTAAACGGAGTTCCCCGGAGAATGACCTCCGGGAAAGTAGAGTCAAAATGACTCAAAAAAGAAATAAATAGGACTCAACACTTTCAATCAACAATTTGGAGTTTGACTTCTGAATCCGATTTTTGATTTGTTTTTGTCTTACGAAAGGAGAAGCAAAGCCGGTCCGGATTGTCGGATTTTTGCACAAAGCATCAATCTGCGTTTGAGTTCGGGTGTGAATTTTCATTCAAGTGACGAAAGAGTAAATCTATTTTTTTTGTCTCTCACAGTCGACTTATATTTCTTTCCGTCTGACTTATATTTCTTTCGAACTCGCGCGGTCGACTTCTTTCTTTCACCTTGTTTCTCATTAGTAATAAAAGGTAACGAAGATAAAATACGAGCTTGTTTTATAGCAAGAGTCATTAATCGTTGTTGTTTCAAGGTCAATTTATTTACTCGTCTAGATAAGATTTTTCCTTGCTCACTAATAAATCGACCAATTAAACTCATGTTTCTATAATCAATTCGATCCCCCGATTGGATCGGGGGCAAACGCCTACGAAAAGATCGCTTGGATTTAAGCAAAGGTCGCTTGGATTTATCCATGGTTTGTTTAATTTATTTCTTTAAACCGAAAATCCTATTTCGGTTGGATCTAGAAAATGAATTAGAATACATAAAAACAATAGGATTTTCTTTCTATTCAAATTATCTTAGCGATAATTAGCATAGCATTTTTCCTCCTCCTGGGGAGGGTGCAAGTGCTCGGTTCGAGCTATTTCGTTATCTCCCCATGAATCGTATGTTTGAAACAATATGGACAGAATTTTCTCAATTCCAATCGATTAGGCGTATTGTGCCGATTCTTTTGAGTTATATATCTGGAAATGCCTTTTGATGCCTTATTAACAACCTTTCGAACACAAGTAGTACATTCTAAAATAACTGTTATTCGGATATCTTTCCCCTTGGCCATGAACCTCCTTTAGATTTTTTATTTACTCAACGCTTTTCCTTTCGATTCGAAATGAAGAAGAAAGAAAAATTCGTTTAAGTATCTTGTATAATATTCTTTCTAGACCCACATTTTATAGTCTACTTCCATTCCTCTATTATTCTACTATTCGAATTGGAATCCGAATCCCACAGCCGTTGAATCCACTTTTCTTCTTTCTCTTTCCTCCCTTATTCTAAAAATCAGAAAAAATAGAGAAAAGAGAAATAGAGAAAAGAAAATATAGAGGGGGAGACTTGATTAGTGACCGCTATTTCATTGTAGTTCTAATCTTCTTTATTCCTTTCCACGTCACTAACTAGAATGAAAAAAAGGGGAATGTCAACGCATCCGGGAAAAAACGATTAATCTCTATCAATAGACCTGCTAAAGACGCGAACCATAGCGCACTTAGTACCGGTGCCACGGAAAGATATGTTTTTAGATCTCGCATTGAAAACCCCCTTCATTTTATTGTAATACATAATGATAATACATATATGATCAGATGCATAGGTAGTTAACGACCACTTTTAATTGGACTAGAATTGTCCGCGGAATTTCGAATTCAAATTGACATGTACAATGATCCCGTAACTATTTC